TATATTTTGTAATATATATAAATAAGAAATAAAAAAGAAAGTTATTATTATCTTATCTATTATCTTCTTATTTATAAATAATTTTTTATACCTACTTGTTGATATTGTGGAGGATCACAATTAAGGTTTGTTCAGTTATCAAAAAAATAGTTAGAATGGAAAACGAGATAATGTGGATTGTGTCGATCCAAGAATTTTTCTTTAATATTTAAAATATTTTAAGGCTCATATTGTAAGACTTTTTTTTAATGTTTGAGTATTAGAATATTAGAATAGAATCCTCTTTCTCGAAAAAAAGCATTCATTTTTATAGGATAAGATGAAAGATCTTATCGAAAACTTACAGCAGCTTGCCAAACGAAGGCTAAGAGAAAAAAAAGTAGAGGTATGACTGGCATAAAATCGACAATTGGACTCAAAAAAGCATAGGCTTCCGGTAATTTGGCAAAGAAACAACTACTCAAATAAAGAGCAGAATTAAGACCGATCGAACTAAAGATATTAAGCATAACAGATTGTTTTTAAAAAAATTGTATTTTGATTGAGTTATTAATAGAAAAAATATTTCGTTTTTTGAACTTACTCACTCAATCAAAAAACCTTCCATTCTCAATAGAGAATAGAAGAAATTCTACTTTCATATAATATCTTAATGGAATTTTTGGTAATGATCAATAAATTCATTTTTTCTCTGTCTACATGTGTCGAAGTTAAAATACTAACCAACAGAATCTACTTGATTCTTTCGACAGTTGGGCTGGAATTGACGAACAATCAACAACAATATTAGTGTTTATTAGTATAGAAATCGAAGTGGGGCGTGGCCAAGCGGTAAGGCATCGGGTTTTGGTCCCGCTATTCGGAGGTTCGAATCCTTCCGTCCCAGAGCCTATGTAATTTTAGTTAATAATAAGAAAAAAAACTTTTTTATTTTTATAAAGTTTCTAAGGTGTAAGATTGGCTAGAGTTTTACTCTTTTGGCTGATGATTAGAATAAAAAAATTTAGATCTTTTTCACATATTTCACAACGATACGAGCTCAAATTCCACGCAACGAAAGGCGCACCCATTGGGTATTGAGGCACGATGGGGTTATAGATTACAGAAATTTGAATTATAAAAAAGTTGTGCCTTTACCTATCCTATATCCATCCTCTATATCTATATATGATATGGGAATATATAATATAGAAAAAATATTCATCTAAAATTATAGAAGGAAGTTAGTTCTTTTTTGTTCATCCCCAGAAAACTAATTGTTTTTTACTATTATTTTTTTTTTTTATATATTATATTTTTATATATAAATGAATATGAATTATGAATAAAATTAATATATTTAAAGGTTGAGTTTAAAACTCTCTTAGCTTATCTCTTAGGGATATCGTCTTATTGTCAATTTTAATTGTTTGTAATTTGTATAAAAAATGTTAATTAAGAAATAAAAAAATTAGAAAAAAGAACAGTACTAAAAAAGTGTAAGATATATTACGTATCTAATCCATATAACAACTGTCTTAACTGTGAACCAACGACTATTCATGATTTGATAATTGAATCAACCGGAACCCGGTTCCAAATTCGAGGAATGTTATGGTAAAACTTCGTTTGAAACGATGTGGTAGAAAGCAACGTGCGACTTGAAGGACATGATCTGTTGTGGATTCTTATATCCATCATTCTATAATAAAGGATGCTCTTAACTCGACATCTTTTTTTCTGTTTCACTCGAACCCGGTTTGTTGGGGTGTAATGGAATATGATGGAGCTCGAGTAGAAAGTATTGAGCTATTTCTCAAGGGAGAGGGGTCTAGGGTTAGTGTCAATCAAAAGAATAAGTTGGAACAACTTCGTAAGTTATCTTTGACAAAAAAATATAAAGGATCAAAATAAAGCAAATTTTGAATCCCCCAGGACATTTTGATAAACCTTTTTAATTAATTTGATTTATATATATCGTGCGGAAATCCCTCGTTCATATTATTAGATTCTTTGATAGAAATAAATAACAAAAAGGTATGTTGCTCCCATTTTTGAAAGGATTAAAAATCAACGAAGTAATGTCTAAACCCAATGATTCAAAAAAAAAAGATGATAAAGGCTTCCGGAACAAGGAAAGACTCTTTTTAATTGTCGCAACAGTTGATTGGGATCAATTCAAATCGATGTTAAATAAGACAAAACAAAGGGTATTTTAGACTACTCAATAAATGAGAAATGCTAAACTAAAGGATTTTTTTATTTTGGGCTCCTTGAAACCTATCCAACTTGAGTTATGAGTATACAAATGATTTTTTTTGAGTAAAGTAAAGAAAGGGCTTAATTTTAATTCATTTGAGGATTGAGGATTTTATAGACTCTTTTATTGGTCATTCTAATTTATACATACATTTTTTTTAATCATTTTTTCTCGAGCCGTACGAGGAGAAAACTTCCTATACGTTTCCAAGGGGGGTTAAATCTATCCCAATGAGCCGTCTATCGAATCGTTGCAATTGATGTTCGGTCCCGAAGAGAGGGAAGAGATCTGCAGAAAGTAGGTTTTTATGATCCGATAAAAAATCAAACTTATTTAAATGTTCCTGCTATTCTAGATTTTATTCAAAAAGGCGCTCAACCTACAGAAACTGTTTATGATATTTTAAAGAGGGCGGAGGTTTTAAAAGAATTTCGATTTAAGCAAACGAAGTTCAATTAATGTAATGAATAATAAGAATTTTTTTTATAAAAACGAAAGATAATGAGGTTGTAATTTGGTAGAACTTTTTTAGCCCTGTACTTTTTTTGTAGTGCCAATCCAACAAAAGTTTTCCTCTATATTTAATATTTTTTTCTTTGTTTTCTATTTAGAGTTCACAATTTCTATTATATTTATCATATAATAATAGAATTAGATTTTATTTTAATTTTAGTACATTATTATTCAATTGAAAGTAAGATAAAAAATAAAATGGAATTTCTTGTAATTATATTTTATTTTTCATTCATATTGACAAGAATGTATTGAACAAATATAATTAAATTGTGAAATAAAAAAATTAAATGGTTTTTTATGTCTTCTGCCCAATATTTTGATTTTATATCTAAAAAAATTTAACGAATCCTTGAATCAAAATATTGGATCTAAAAAATGTAGATTATTTGTCTAGCAAATTTTTTATTCAATAATCTCTTTGGTGTTTGTTTTTATGTTTGTAACGGGAATCAACTCAAAAAATTTTTTTAGATTTCTTGCTAATTCAACGTTTTGATTCCAATCCGATTTTATTGATTTCGATTGTATCTACATAACATAGCTATTTTGGGGGTTGCTAACTCAACGGTAGAGTACTCGGCTTTTAAGTGCGACTAAGATCTTTTACATATTTGGATGAAGTAAGGAATTCGTCTACACCATCGGTAGAGTTTATACGACCACGACTGATCCGGAAAGGAAATTTATGGAAAAAAGAGCATGTCGTATCAATAGAGAATTTGGAACCTATTTCATTCTTATCAAAGCAGTACAAAACTCCATTTGATTTCTTGGAAGGAAATGCAATGAATTCACTGTTGGGTCGATTAAATAAATGGATCGAACCCTATCCTTATGGGTTCTAATTTTGTGGAAAGAATAAGCAACGAGCTTATCTTCTTAATTTGAATGATTACCCGATCTAATTAGACGTTAAAAAAACTTAGTGCCTGATGCGGGAAAGGATTATCCCACGTGTGGATTTTCTTTTTTAGTGAATCCTAACTATTAAACTCCCCATTCTCCATATGAAGATGGACATGAATGTGTAGAAGAAACAGTATGTTGATAAAGATTTTCCAAAATCAAAAGAGCGGTTGGGTTGAAAAAATAAAGGATTTCTAACCAACGTTTTATGTTATTTCCTAATAACAAAAAAACAAATTAGATGGAAAAATTTGAGAGTCCGTTGATGAATTTACCGAGGTATCTATTAAAAAAAAATACCTTGTTTTGACTGTATCGCACTATGTATCATTTGATAACTTAAGAACCCCCCATTTTTTTACTTTGAATTTTAGGTCCGGTTTTAAATGGAAGAATTCCAAGGGTATATAGAACTAGAGGGTTCTTGGCAACACAACTTTTTCTATCCACTTAGCTTTCAGGAATATATTTTTTCGTTTGCATATGGTCATGATTTAAATAAATCTATTTTGTTGGAAACTTCAGGTAATAGGAAATATAGTTTACTAATTGTGAAACGTTTAATTACTCGAATGTATCAACATAATCATTTGATTCTTTCGTCTAACGATTCTAACCAAAATGACTTTTGGGGGCACAAACACAATTTTTATTCGCAAATGATATCAGAAGGATTTTCAGTCATTGTGGAAATTCCATTTTATCTTTTATTAATAGCTTCTCCAGAGAAACAAAAAATAGTCAAATCTCATAATTTGCGATCAATTCATTCAATATTTCCTTTTTTAGAGGACAAATTTTTACATTTAAATTCTGTGTTAGATATATTACTACCTTACCCTGCCCATCTAGAAATCTTGGTTCAAACACTTCGGTACTGGATAAGAGATGCCTCGTCTTTGCATTTATTACGATTATTTCTTTATGAGTATCATAATTGGAATAGTCTTTTTATTCCAAAAAAATCCATTTCTTTTTTTTTTAAACGGAATCAAAGATTATTCTTGTTCTTATATAATTTCCATGTATGTGAATACGAATCGATTTTATTTTTTATTTGCAACCAAGCCTCTCATTTATTAGCAACATCTTATGGAGCCCTTCTTGAACGCACTTTTTTCTACGGAAAATTAGAATACTTAGTAAAACTTTTTACTAAGGATTTTGCCGGTATCCTATGGCTTTTCAAGGATCCTTCCCCGCATTCTGTTAGGTATAAAGGAAAATCCATTCTGGCCTCAAAAGGGACATTCTTTTTGATGCATAAATGGAAATTTTACCTTATTCATTTCTGGCAATGTAATTTTTCTGTGTGGTCTCACCCAAGAAGAATCTATAT